CGACCGGGAATGTTTCAAAAAAAGTGGGCATACGCCGTACAAAAAGCTCACGTCCTTCTTTATCTCTAAAGATAGGGTGTCCTAACCACCCAACCGCTATTCCATCTCCGCTATCCATTGAGCCTGCCCTGAATAATCCTCCTTTTGCCGGATTATTGCCGATATAATCATAAAAAGCCAATTTTTCAGGAATTTTAGACCAGGCTTCTGATAAACTTTGATTTTCTGCTAGCCCGGCGCTAACTCTTCGATATATCTCTTGCTGGAAGTAACCCTGATCCCATTGATAACGAGTGGGACCAAATAATTCGATGGGGGTAGTTGCTGAACCATACCACATAGTTCCAGCAACTACAAAAGCTGCAAAAAAGACAGCCGCGATACTACTGGAGAGTACGGTTTCAATATTTCCCATACGTAATCCTTTGTATAGACGTTGTGGCGGTCGAACGCTAAGATGGAATAGACCCGCTAATATGCCCAATGTACCGGCTGCAATATGATGAGAAGCTATTCCTCCCGGAACAAAAGGATCAAAACCCTCCACGCCCCACGCCGGATTTACAGGTTGTACTTTTCCCGTTAGTCCGTAAGGATCAGACACCCATATTCCAGGACCATACAGGCCTGTTACATGAAATGCACCAAAACCGAAGCAAGCCACCCCGGAGAGAAATAAATGAATTCCAAAGATCTTGGGCAAATCCAAAGAAGGTTTTCCTGTACGTTCATCAGAAAATATTTCTAGATCCCAATAGACCCAATGCCAGATAGCTGCAAAAAAGCATAAGCCAGAAAAGAAAATATGTGCCCCAGCTACACCTTCGTAACTCCAAACCCCTGTATTCGTTACAGTCCCTCCTGTGATACTCCAACCCCCCCACGAATTGGTTATTCCTAAACGAGTCATGAAGGGTATAACGAACATACCTTGTCTCCACATTGGATCAAGAACGGGGTCAGAAGGATCAAAAACTGCTAATTCATAGAGAGCCATCGAACCCGCCCAACCAGCAACCAGAGCTGTATGCATTATATGAACGGAAAGCAATCGGCCGGGATCATTCAATACAACGGTATGAACACGATACCAAGGCAAACCCATGGAAAATACCCCTTTATCAAAGAAAAATAAACACTACGTAACTTTATTGCATTGGAATATACTATGACTATGCTGCGGACTTCCCTGTTCAGTGGATTATTTCCTAACAAGGGTTGTTTATTCGATATTCTATTGTGTTCCAAATAATGGAAGAATTCTGTTCGTAAGAACAAAGAGAAGCAGATTTATTCTATACTCGATAAGCACCAATACGCAATGGTGGATTGATACCACTTTCTATGAGTAAATGCGTTTATCATTCGAAGGGCCTGCTCGTAAAAAATTTCCTTTCTTTTTTTTCTTTCTGAATTTTGCTAATCTATGGATAAAATAAATATGATAAAGACAATATTCTAAAGACAATAAAACCACATTATTACGTTTCCACATCAAAGTGAAATATAGGATTTAGTTCTTTTTTCTTTCAATTTATGCCTATTGGTGTTCCAAAAGTACCTTTCCGAAGTCCTGGAGAGGAAGATGCATCTTGGGTTGACGTATAGTGCGACTTGTGAGATATATTGGGTCATATGGGATTTCCCCGTTCTCTCCCCCGATCGAGATATCCTCTGTTTCGCCCAAGAAGTCAAAATGGAATCATCCATAAATTGGAGCGTGAAGTGCAATTAGATGCATTGTTTGGAGGAATTCATAGTACTATTATCAATTCGAATAATTTATGGTTGACTTTGATTGGACTAAAAAAATGAAGTATCCAGGCTCCGTTTAGAAAAAACCCAATTGGTAATATATCTAGGATTACTACGCGTATCCTAAATGATTCCTGTTTATTATTTGGAAAGTCATACCAAAAAGAAATGGTGGTGAGAAGATTTGTCCTATATGTGCAAATCAAAACGGGGTGAATCTTTACCCGGAGTAGAGCATAAACCTAAAAAGATGAAAGAGACCCATTCAGGAACAAGAAAAGACCATCGTGATTTGGATTGAATCTCGATGAAACAATACATCAATGAAAAGTGAATTCGATAAGTTTTTCTATTATATAATAAAGTATATAATAAAGAAGAAAAAAATTCGTCTTTATTGAAAAATCGAAGAAAAAGCCCTTAATCTATACATTGATTCTTTTTTTTTCGCTATTTTTTTTTGAACCGTATGCACCAAAAGATGCATGTACGGTTCCTAAGGGATACAATTTTGCCCTACTCAACCGACTTTATCGAGAAAGATTACTTTTTTTAGGCCAAGAAGTTGATAGCGAGATCTCGAATCAACTTATTGGTCTTATGGTATATCTCAGTATCGAGGATGATACCAAAGATCTGTATTTGTTTATAAACTCTCCTGGCGGATGGGTAATACCCGGAGTCGCTATTTATGATACTATGCAATTTGTGCGACCAGAGGTCCATACAATATGCATGGGATTAGCCGCGTCAATGGGATCTTTTATCCTGGTTGGAGGAGAAATTACCAAACGTCTAGCATTCCCTCACGCTTGGCGCCAATGGGGTTTTTTATTTGAGAGAAAAAGTAAAACTATGCCTTCGCCATATGAATATTAAGTAATAATAGCATGGCACTTCGAATTCGATATGAAAAATTTTTGCATTGTTTTTTTCAAAAGATTCGATTATGTATCGAGAGAGTAGTATGAGATAAAAGATATTTCCGATTTTCTCTTATCTATCGGAAGTCCAATTCAGCGTTACAAACTTGGTTGTTTTCACACCGAAAGTCTCTTAACAATTTTTAAGTTATAAAAAAAAGAGTGCAAAAAAAACCAAATTTTTCCCTTTTTGGTTGGATCAAAAAGAAACTTTGGGATTGCTGAATCAAAGAAAAAAAATCCATTTTCAAATAGAAAAGCAACGGAGCCATCATAGTATTTTTGAACTCCTCCAAAAGGAAGGGTGGCAATTTGACCATTTACCCTCCTAGGGCTGATAGATTCTATTTTTATCTGGAAAGTAAGGGTCAATTTTATTGTATAGCCGTATGCAATGCACAAAAGATGATGCCCGTACGGTTGTTCAATTCTATCTTTTTTCCTATTATTCTTGATCTTCCTTTTCTATTCCTTTCATCACATCAGATAGAGAAACCTTCTATCATCAGGGTAATGATCCATCAACCCGCGAGTTCCTTTTATGAAGCGCAGACGGGAGAATTTATCCTGGAAGCGGAAGAACTGCTTAAACTACGCGAAACCCTCACAAGGGTTTATGTACAAAGGACGGGCAAACCTTTATGGGTTGTATCTGAAGACATGGAAAGAGACGTTTTTATGTCAGCAACAGAAGCCCAAGCTTATGGAATTGTTGATCTTGTAGCAGTTGAATGAAAAAAAATGGATTTTGTGAAAATCCGTGATGTGATATTTTATCTCCGAGTTTAACTAGTAAATAAAAAAATTCATAATCATCCGGTTAGGATCAATCTAAACCAGCCCATTATGTATATATTCAACATGCCAACCATTAAACAACTTATTAGAAATACAAGACAGCCCATTCGAAATGTCACGAAATCCCCCGCCCTTGGGGGATGCCCTCAGCGTCGAGGAACATGTACTAGGGTGTATGTGCGACTCGTTTAGATCATGAGCTGATACAAAAAAGCAAGAAACCGCTTCCAGTATGAATGATTAGTCCAGTGAATGGGATCGAATGGAAGAAGGAACTCCATTTACTATCTACTTACTATCTAAAAATAAGCCACTCGATCCCTCTATTGTGTATAAAATTTATGGTTTCCACTGGTGCAAATCCAATCACCTGAATTTAAGATGAGAAAAAATTCTCCATTGGTAGCAAATCGTTATCCATTAAGCGGAGGAAATCTTATTGAAATTCAAAAAAAAAACATAAAAATTAAGTTCTCGCTCGGTCAAGAACGGACTACGAGGGTCAGCTACCCAGCGAAATTTCATAATTCAATACCGTTACTGTATAGGCGGGTCTTATTGTGAAAGACCTGTTACTGGATAATTCATGAGTAGAGCCAAAGAATGTGATGCGAACTATACAAGTTACCAATAACATTGATGAAATATTAAATAAATGAAGTAAAGGCTCCGGTGTCTAGAGAAGACCTCACCGTTTAAGAAGTAACCATAGAAACGAGGAAACCCACTATTTCTTTATCTATTTAATTTCTATTTCTTTTAAAATACCAAAAAAATAAAAAAATCGTGGTTGGGGAGGTTATAGTAGCCAAAGCCATTGGAATTTGTATTTTATACATTGGAAAAATCCGTTTGGTTATTAATATACCAGGACGGGTAAAAGAATAACTGAAAGAAACGAAATCAATTAGTTATTTGTCAAAATTTTATTTATTCAATGACCAGAATTAAACGCGGATATATAGCCCGGAGGCGTAGAACAAAAATTCGTTTATTTGCATCAAGTTTTCGGGGGTCTCATTCAAGACTTACTCGAACTATTACTCAACAGAAAATAAGAGCTTTGGTTTCGGCTCATCGGGATAGGGATAAGCAAAAGAGAAATTTTCGTCGTTTGTGGATCACTCGGATAAACGCAGTAATTCGAGAAGGGAGAGTATTCTATAGTTATAGTAAATTAATACATGATCTATACAAGAAGCAGTTGCTTCTTAATCGTAAAATATTGGCCCAAATGGCTATATCAAATAGGAATTGTCTTTATATGATTTCCAGCGAAATAAGAAAAAAAGTAGATTGGAAAGAATACACCGGAATAATTTAAATGGAGTTCCCCGGAGAATGAACTCCGGGAAGGTGGGGTCAAAATGACTATAAGAAAATATGCTAAAGTAGTCAAAATGAATGAACACGTTCAATAAAAAAATCTTTTTTTCTGGTTCATTTTTTTTCTTACGACAGCATAATAAAATCTGGATTCTCCAATTTGTCAAACAAAACACCAATCCGCGTTTGAGTTCGGAA